AGCAACCCTAGTCGCCGTCTTTCTATCTGGTTTACTTGTAAGTTTTACTGGGTACGCCTTATATACCGCTTTTGGGCAACCTTCTCAACAACTAAGAGATCCGTTCGAGGAACATGGGGACTAGTTGAAGTAATGAGCCTCTCAATATTGGGAGGCTCATTACTTCAATTGAAATCGAGATAATGAAAAGACTTTCATTTTTTAGTTGGAACTTTAGGCGGTTCTCTAAAAAAGATAGCAAAAAAAATGATCCCTAGCGTTGAGACTAAGAGGAATGTATAAACCAATGCTTCCATAGATTCGATCGTAATTTACAATTATAGCTTCCATACCTATTTGTTTTTTCTTTCTTTTATTGGGGACCATCTCCCGGCTACCGAAAGAGCAAGAGACAAAAAAACGGGGAGTCAAAGCAAGATTTCTCTGCTACCCTCTATCAATATCAAAATCACTAACAAATCATAAAAAGAAGGTTGGATCAGACTACTTGTCTTCTTGTAGTTGGATCTCCAAGTTTTTGGAAGGCTCCAAATTCTACTTGAGCATCCAAATCTGGGTCAATCCCAGCAAAAACATCTCTGAACAGGGTTCTAGCACCATGCCAAATGTGTCCGAAGAAGAAGAGCAAAGCAAATGAAGCATGTCCAAAAGTAAACCAACCCCTTGGACTGCTACGAAAAACACCGTCGGATTTCAAAGTAGCACGATCTAATTCAAAAATTTCACCCAATTGAGCGCGTCTAGCATATTTTTTCACAGTCGCAGGGTCATTATAACTGACTCCATTGAGTTCGCCACCGTAGAACTCAACAGTTACACCGACTTGTTCGACACTATACTTCGATTCGGCTCTTCGAAAAGGAACATCCGCTCGAACAATCCCGGCTCCATCTACCAAAACGACCGGAAATGTTTCAAAAAACGTGGGCATACGGCGTACAAAAAGTTCACGACCTTCTTTATCTCTAAAGATAGGATGTCCTAACCATCCAACCGCTATTCCATCCCCGTTATCCATTGAACCCGCCCTGAATAATCCCCCTTTTGCCGGATTATTGCCGATGTAATCATAAAAGGCTAATTTTTCAGGAATTTTAGACCAAGCTTCTGATAAACTTTGATTTTCGGCTAACCCCGCACTAATTCGTCGATATATCTCTTGTTGGAAGTACCCCTGATCCCATTGATAACGAGTCGGTCCAAACAATTCGATCGGGGTAGTTGCTGAACCATACCACATAGTTCCGGCAACAACAAAAGCTGCAAAAAAGACAGCAGCAATACTACTGGAAAGGACCGTTTCGATATTACCCATGCGCAATCCCTTGTATAGACGTTGGGGTGGTCGGACGCTAAGATGAAATAGGCCTGCTAATATGCCCAATGTCCCAGCCGCAATATGATGAGAGGCTATTCCTCCCGGAACAAAAGGATCAAAACCTTCCACGCCCCACGCTGGATTTACCGGTTGTACTTTTCCAGTTAGTCCATAAGGATCGGACACCCATATTCCCGGACCATACAAGCCTGTTACATGAAATGCACCAAAACCAAAGCAAGCCACCCCCGCGAGAAATAAATGAATTCCAAAGATCTTGGGCAAATCCAACGAAGGTTTTCCTGTACGTTCATCAGTAAATATTTCTAGATCCCAATACACCCAATGCCAGATAGCTGCTAAAAAGCACAAACCCGAAAACACAATATGCGCTCCGGCGACACCTTCGTAACTCCAAATACCCGGAGATGTTATAGTCCCTCCTGTGATACCCCAGCCACCCCATGAATTGATTATTCCTAAACGTGTCATGAAGGGTATGACAAACATACCCTGTCTCCACATTGGATCCAGAACGGTGTCAGAAGGATCAAAAACTGCTAATTCATACAGAGCCATTGAACCGGCCCAACCAGCAACCAGAGCTGTATGCATTATATGAACAGCAAGCAACCGGCCGGGATCATTCAATACGATAGTATGAACACGATACCAAGGCAAACCCATGAAAATACCCCTTTATCAAAGAAAAAAGACACTACGCAACTTTATTGCATTGGACACGACTATACTCTGCCGATGTTACGTCCCCCGAGGAGAGGGCGATTAGTTCAGAGCAAGGGTTCATAATTTGTTTGATTCTATTAGGAATAATGGAACAATTTCGTTCGTAGGAAAAAAGAGAAGCAGATTTATTCTATACTCGATAAGTACCAATACGCAATGGGCCGCTTGATGCCTTTTCTATAAACGAATGTGTCCATCCTTGTTCATGATTACAGGGGCCTAGTTATAAGAATTGATCTTATTCATTCTGTCTTTCTTTATGCATTTTTAATAAAGAACAATATTATAAAAACAATAAAACCCTTCTTACGTTTTCACATGGAAAGTATAATCTTTTTTGATTTTTTCTTTCATTTAATGCCTGTTGGTGTGCCGAAAATACCTTATGATATTCCTGACGACGACGAAGACGAGGAAGCAAGTTGGATTGACTTATAGTGCGACTTGGCAGATCTATTGGGTCATATGGGCTTTCCCCCTTCTCTACCCGATCAAGAGATCCTCTATTTCACCCAAAAAAGATGAATTAGATCATCAAAAATTTGGAGCGTGAAGTGCAATTAGATCCTTTTTTTAAGGGGATTCAAATTACTATTATTAATTAAAATAATTTATGGCTGGCTCGGTTGGACTAAGAAATTGAAATATCCAGACTTCGTTAAAAAAAACCAATTGGTAATATATCTACCATTACTCCTTATAAATATAAAATATAAAGGGATTCCTCTTTCTAAAGAAATCTTCTTTGGAAATAGAAGTGATTTTAAACTGTTCTCTTAATCAATCAAGTAATATGTATAAAGACCTCAAATATTTGCCGGACTGTACGGATTGAGAAAAAAGAAGTGGGAAGGGGAGTATTTGTCCTATATGTGCAAATCGACGGCGGGCAGATCTTTACCCGGAGTAGAGTATAAACCTAAAAAGAGTAAGATAAAAGAGGCCCAGTTTGGAACAAGAAAATGACATCGTGATTTGAATTGGATCGCGATGAAAGAATACATCAATGAAAAGTGAATTCGATCCGTTTAATGAATTCTTTTTTCTAAGGAAAGGAATCAAAACTCATCTTTATTGAAAAATCGAAGACAAATTAGGAGTCAGGAAAGAGCATGCTCTGAAATCCGAAAGGGGATTGGAATATACACATTGATTTTTTTTTTTTCAAATTTTTTTGAACCGTATGCGCCAAACGGCGCCTGTACGGTTCCTACAGAATACAATTTTAACCTAATCGACCGACTTTATCGAGAAAGGGCACTTTTTTTATTCAAAGACCTTAATCCCGAGACGGCGAATCACATTGTCGGTCTTATGATATTTCTGAATATCGACGATTGTAACGAAGAGCAATTTTTATTTATAAACTCTACGGGCGGAGGAGTAATGCAGGGGCTAGCTGTTAATAATACGATAAATTTTGTGCTACCAGATGTGCATACACTCTGTCTGGGAGTAGCCGCTTCAATGGCAGCTTTTATCCTGGCCGGAGGCTCACAGACTAAACGTATAGCATTCCCTAACGCTTGGCGCCAATGAGGTTTTATTTGAAAGAAAAAAGACGACTATGCCTTCGCCATATGAAAAATGAATCTCCATATGAAATATGAATAAAAAAGTAATAATAGCATGGCACTTTGAATTCGATATACAAAAGTTTTTTCAAAGCATTAGATTTTTTATCGAGAGAGTAGTATGAGATAAAAGGTATTTCCGATGGGTTCTTATCTATCGGCAGTGCGGTTCAGCGTCACAAACTTTTTTTTACACAGTAGATCTCTTAATAATATTTATGTTCTGAACTAGTGAAAAAAAGATTCTTTTTTCCTTAGGTTATTTAATCAAATAAAAAGCAACTTTGGGATTGCTTAATCATAGACAAAAAAGAAATATAGAAAGCAACGGAGCCATCATAGTAGTTTTTAACTCCCACGAAAGGAAGGGTGGTAATTTGATCATTTTCCGATCGGGGTCTAATCAATCCTATTTTTCTCTTTCGTTGGGGGGGCGTAAGGATCAATTTTATTCTAGAGCCGTATGCAATGCATAGAAAGATGCCTGTACGGTTGTTCAATTCTATCTTTTTTCTTGCTATTCTTTTCTCTTTCTTTTATCTTCCCTTCATCATGTGCAATAGAAAAACCTTTTATTTTGTTATATCATCAGGGTAATGATGCACCAACCTACTAGTACTTTTATTCAAGGCTACATGGAACAGGTAATCACGGACATCGATGTGGTGCTAAAACTACGTGAAGAGATTACAAAATTTTTTGTACAAAGATCGCACAAACCTTTCTGGATAGTCTACGAAGACCTGGAAAGAGATGCTTTTCTGACACCCGAAGAAGCCAAAGCTTATGGAATTGTTGATTCTGTAGGGTTTAAAACGGGGGCTTCAAGGGCGTGAAGGGCGTAAATGATACTAGCCTGTATTTCGCGCAAATCCCTAATTTGAGATTACCCCGACCGACCGAGTTGACTCGGAATAATCCGGGTAGGTCGGAATAATCCGGTTAGGATGGATCTAAACCATCCAATTATATCTATATCATCTATAATTCAACATGCCAACTATTAAACAACTTATTAGAAAGACAAGACAGCCAATCAGACATGTCTCAAAATCGCCCGCTCTTAAGAGATGCCCTCAACGTCGAGGAACGTGTACTAGGTTGTATGTGCGACTCGTTCCGATCATGAGCTAGAACAAAGGAAAGCGAACAAGTTTCCAGTATCAAAGGTCAGTACCGGTGAATAGGCTGGAATGAAAAAATGAACTCTATTTACTATCTAAAAAACGAAAATGGATCATATGCCTTTCATTGTGTAGGAAATTTATGGTTTCCCTTGGTGTAAATTCAATCACCTCAATTTAAGAATTCTCCATTGGTAGCAAATGCTTATCCATTAAGCGGAGGAACTCGTGGTTTCAATTTCAAAGATTCGGCCACCCTCTTGCAAGAACGGACTAACAGGGTCAGCTATCCAGCCAACCCTCATAATTAAATACCGTTACTGTATAGGTAGATCTCGTTGTGAAGACCTAGTTACTGGATAATTCATGGGTAGAGCTAAAGAATGTGAACTATACAAGTTCCCAATAGCATTAATTAAATGAAGTTAAAGGCTCCGGTGTATAGAGAAGACCTCACCGTTTAAGAAGTAACCATAGAAACGATGGAATCCACTATTGCTTTAGAATTTATATTTTTTATTATCTTTTTACTACCTAGTAGAATCCAAATTTCAAATTGTGAGGTAAAACAAAGGTCTCGAAAAATAAAAAATCGTGGTCGGGAAGGTTATCGTAGCCAAAGCCATTGGAATTTTGAGTTTATACATTGGAAAAACTCATTGGGTTATTAATAGACTAGGAAAAGAATAACTGCAAGAACGGAAATCAATTAGTTATTCGACAAAGTTTGATTTATGCATATTCAATGACCAGAACTAGACGGGGCTATATAGCTCGGAGACGTAGAAGAAAAGCACGTTCATTTATATCAAGCTTTGGGGGAGGTCCTTTAAAGACTCAACAAGACATAAGAGCTTTGGCTTCGTCTCATCGGGATAGGAATGGGCAAAAAAGAAATTTTCGTCGTTTGTGGATCACTCGAATCAATTCAGTAATTCGTGACGGATGGGTATATTATAACTATAGTAAATTCATCCATGATCTATACAAGAGACAGTTGCTTCTTAATCGTAAAATACTTGCGCAAATAGTTATAGCAAATAAAAACTGTCTTTATCTAATTTCCAATGAAATAAAAAAAAAGGAAATTGGAAGGAATCTGCCGGAGTAATTTAAACGGAGTTCCCCGGAGAATGACCTCCGGGAAAGTAGAGTCAAAACGAATCAACAAAGAAAGAGGACTCAACACTTTCAATCAACAATTTGGAGTTTGACTTTTGAATCCGATTTTTTTATTTGTTTTTGTCTTACGAACCGAGAAGCAAAGCCGGTCCGGATTGTCGGATTTTTGCACAAAGCATCAATCTACGTTTGAGTTCGGGTGTGAATTTTCATTCAAGTGACGAAAGAGTAAGCCTATTTTTTTTGTCTCTCACGATGGCCTTCTATTTCTTTGTGTCTCTCACAGTCGACTTATATTTCTTTCTGTCTGACTTATATTTCTTTCGGACTCTCGCGGTCGACTTGTTTCTTTCCCCTTGTTTCTCATTAGTAATAAAAGGTAACGAAGATAAAATACGAGCTTGTTTTATAGCAAGAGTCATTAATCGTTGTTGTTTCAAGGTCAATTTATTTACTCGTCTAGATAATATTTTTCCTTGCTCACTAATAAATCGACCAATTAAACTCATGTTTCTATAATCAATTCGATCCCCCGATTGGATTGGGGACAAACGCCTACGAAAAGATCGCTTGGATTTAAGAAAAGGTCGCTTGGATTTATCCATGGTTTGTTTAATTTATTTCTTTAAACCGAAAATCCTATTTCGGTTGGATCTAGAAAATGAATTAGAATACATAAAAACAATAAGATTTTCTTTCTATTCAAATTATCTTAGCGATAATTAGCATGGCATTTTTCCCCCTCCTGGGAGGGTGCAAGTGCTCGATTCGAGCTATTTCGTTATCTCCCCGTGAATCGTATGTTTGTAACAATATGGACAGAATTTTCTCAATTCCAATCGATTAGGCGTATTGTGCCGATTCTTTTGAGTCATATATCTGGAAATGCCTTTTGATGCCTTATTAACACCCTTTCGAACACAAGTAGTACATTCTAAAATAACTCTTATTCGGATATCCTTACCCTTGGCCATGAACCTCCTTTGGATTTTTTATTTACTCAATGCTTTTCCTTTCGATTCGAAATGAAGAAGAAAGAAAAAAGTAGAAGTTGCTAACTTGAACGCACATTATGAAAAATTTTGCTACAATCAATATCTTCAAATAAGATCCAAAGATTTCGAAACGATATTTCAAATCACAGTACACGATTTCGTTTAAGTATCTTGTATAATACTCTTTGCTAGACCCACATTTTATAGTCTACTTCCATTCCTCTATTCTTCGATTATTCTATTATTCGAATTTGAATCCTAATCCCACAGCCGTTGAATCCACTTTTCTTCTTTCTCTTTCCTCCCTTATTCTAAAAATCAGAAAAAATAGAGAAAAGAGAAATAGAGAAAAGAAAAATAGAGAAAAGAAAAATAGAGGGGGAGACTTGATTAGTGACAGATATTTCATTGTAGTTCTAATCTTCTTTATTCCTTTCCACGTCACTAACTAGAATGACAAAAAGGGGAATGTCAATGCATCCGGGAAAAAACGATTAATCTCTATCAATAGACCTGCTAAAGACGCGAACCATAGCGCACTTAGTACCGGTGCCACGGAAAGATATGTTTTTAGATCTCGCATTGAAAACCCCCTTCATTTTATTGAAATACATAATGATAATACATATATGATCAGATGCATCGGTAGTTAACAACCACTTTTAATTGTACTAGAATTGTTCGCGGAATTTCGAATTCAAATTGACATGTACAATGATCCCGTAACTATTTCCATATTTTTCTTAAAAGATAAGATAAAAACGTCCTTTTCGTCTCGAGCATTCCCCAAAAATAGTCATTGAATTTTCCGACAGGTTCCGTTCCATTTTTCAAATGGATAAAATTTTTTTATGAATCGTAATGCATATTATATGTTAAATGAGACCAAAAGGACGAAATGGACAGATAAATTCTATATATATATATATAGAATCGATAGACGAAAAAACGATGTGGAAAACAAGACGGGAATTCTCTACAATGACACTGTAGACTAATTGGAGGGATGTAGCGCAGCTTGGTAGCGCGTTTGTTTTGGGTACAAAATGTCACAGGTTCAAATCCTGTCATCCCTACCTAGCACTACTCGAGAGAGCAGTAACGGGGGATTCGGTGAAATCGAGTCAAATTGGACAGATATAATCTTTCATTCTTATGATCCTATGTATAGTCTATCCATGATGTATTGAACTTACAAAAAGAATCCAACCCTTTTCGTTCCAGTCTTATCTGTTTTGATAAGAAAGCGCTCTTAGTTCAGTTCGGTAGAACGTGGGTCTCCAAAACCCGATGTCGTAGGTTCAAATCCTACAGAGCGCGAGTCCGTTCTTCTTAGATTGAACTAGCGTCACTAACTTGAACAGCAATTTGAATTTGACCTCCCGGATAGTAAAAGGAGGTCAATCAAAAAACGTGATATTAATTAATTAAAGGTCCAACTGATCGCCGCGCCTGTATTGTAAATAGGCAGTTACAAATAATCCAGCCAAAGTAATAGGAATTAGACCTAAGACGATTCCAAATAGAAAAACTTCAATCATTTCAAGTTGTTTGAAAGGAGAAAAAAAGAGGTAATATCTCTCCCTAAATATTAATGCGAATTACCATCAATCTCAATGACCAAGAATTGGCAATTGACCCGGTAAGTAATTTTAGAGTACACAGAATTTCGCCGAAAGATTTCTTTTTCTGAGTTTTGCGCAGTTCAAATCTGAAGTTCAAATAAGTCGTATTTTGCTCAGCCCGATATAGAAAGCTGCGGTTATAGTTAAAGCCGCTAGTAGAAAACCGAAATAACTAGTTAAAGTAGGCATGAAGGAGCTCAATGAAATCCGGTCTTTTTCTACATATATTTCTAAAAAAGCACTTACCTAAGTTTTCATTTTTGCCAAATCAAAAGAGGAGAGAAACAAAAATACCAATTGAAAGTTTTTGAGTCATTTATTATTATAGATAATACTAAAAAAGAGAAAGTGACAAGCATATAAAAAAATTGGTTCATCATCTACAACATCGACCCATCCTGTGCGTGCAATCAAGGGATTGATTGAGCAACTTTTGAGTCAATGATCAATTCAACTTAGAAAGGAAGACTAAGAACTGGTGTAACTTCAAAAACGGAAACTATTTTTGAATCATTACAGAATAAAGTTAGAAAAGTATTTCTATTTTGATCATTTCTTTTGTTTTTTCATTCTATCGAATCTATTTTTTATTTTCGAGCAAAGCATAATCTTAGCAAACTCTTTCTTTCATTTTAACTCATTATATAGGAAATTGCGTATATAGGTTCATTCACATCATATTTGGAAGAAATGAGAAAAAAATTCTCACACGATCGCTCGAAAAATAAAAAGGTTATTTTGGTTCAACTAGATTCGAAGACTAGTCATTTTTATTAGCTTTTGCTTTATAGGTTCGATCTGTTATCTGTCCTTCTAGTATAAAGCCTCATCTTTTTAGTTAGGTCAAGAACGAACCGGGATAGTTCGATCGAATACAACAAGACGTGCAGCACCATTTGTAATTACAATTATTTCATTCTTGGTTTTCTTTCTTTTTTTGAATACAATTTAATACTATTACTTGTTACTGGGCGACTAACTAATTTAATTCCTTAAAATGAAAAAAGGATTCCAAGAAAAACCGCTTCTACAACTACGAAAAAGAAGATTTCTAGATCTCGCATCTACTTACAATTGTGGGAAGAGGATAATCTCTTTCATGAATTATTACAAACCAACTTATTAGATTCACATTTTACCAGATCTTTGGTTTCTAGCCCCAAACCCATAATGGAGAAAACATAGACGAGTTTGAGGAATTTTCTATTGAATGGTGGAGTCGACAAACAACAAGGCAAAGACAAAAGAAATTATTTAGCAATTCCTTTCCAATACAAATTCAAAATGCGTTGCTGTGTCAGAAGAAGGACAGCTATACTGATTCGGTATACTCTAAAGACACCTTCGGTACAATATTGACGATCTCACAAAGATTTTTTTTAGTAAATTTCCATTTGCTGATCTGATCTTTTACGGAATCGATACCTTTTGACTGTATAAGAATATGTGGAGCTTGGCATGTCTGGAAGCACAGGAGAACGTTCTTTTGCTGATA